TGTTTGATTCAAAATTCGAAGCAATTGATAAATCTTGAAATGATAGTCCTTTCAACTGTAGTGTTCGTCTACGGATTGGGTCTTGAATAAGATTGGATAGGGATGGGGGGGACGAGAAATAGAATTCCAATTTTTGTTGGGGGGAACCTTGTATACAGACTCATGTAAAGTATATGAGCGCTTCCACATTTATTCAATATTAGTTAGTTAGATTAATAAAATGGAATATCGAATTCGATTTATTTTTTAGATTTATATTCTTTATCTTTATTAAAATTTCATATATTCTTTCATTTTTATCTAATTCAAAAAGAATTTCATTTTGATTCTAATTCTTTCTTTTCGCTAACCTCTAGTCAAAGAATTGGAGAGGCAGTTTTCCGATTGTTTTAGAGAACAAATCGGAAGACGGTAAGGATTAAATCAAATAGAAATAAGAGATGCAAATAAGAGTATGAGTATGCAAAGTAATCTATCTTGATTCTATATTTTTTACTTTTGACTTAATGAAATCAAATGGCGGGCAAAAAAAACATAGGTCTTTTTTTTATTCCTACCTGTTAGTAAGATTAATTTCTTTAATACTTCATAAGGGGATCTCTGGAGATTTTTTCTTTCGCCTTACTATTTTTCAATTTGACTAGAAATCAGATAAGAACTTGTTAGATGTTCTAATTGGATTTATTTGATTGTTTCGTCAATGGTGTTATCTCAGAATTCTTTTTTGACTCTGTACCAGTGATTCCACTATTATTATAAAATGATTAATGAAAAATAATAAAATAAAGTAAACAATAATGAAATAATTCATTCAAGAGATAGGAGACTAAATTGACATGGATATCGTAAGTCTTGCTTGGGCTGCTTTAATGGTAGTTTTTACATTTTCCCTTTCCCTTGTAGTATGGGGAAGAAGTGGACTCTAAGGGTACTACTAATTGAGTTAAGGGATCAAACTGTATCAATTGTTTTATAGCTGGGTTCCGAAATTTTTTAACTATTGAATTTAGTTATTTTATTAATATGAATTAATAAAATTAATACTACTTAATGAAATGCAATTAGATCTGCATTTTGAAATTCTATTGTATTCCATTGATGTAATGTATTCTATGTACAATATTGAAAATGGAAAATATTCGTTAAATCAAACAAATATTTGAATTGTTACCATCTTTGTATATAGATAGAGTCAAACTTTATACACTACTAGAGAATATAGTAGAAAGAAATAAATTTCTTTCTACTATATGGATTTCATAGAATTCTGCGGATTCTACATTTCATTTAAAACTAAGACCCTCAATTGAAATCCTTTTTTCATTTTTTTTATTCAATCACTGTCATTCCATTGATAAGAAATCAGAAGTCATGTTAAAGTAAAATTAGTCACTTTGACTTACCGTTTTTACGTAAATTATAAGTAAAAAGGCAGTAGGAACTAAAATGAAGAGTGCAGTAGCTATAAATGCAAGAATATTGACTTCCATAATCTCTATGTTTTCTTTCTCTTTAATTTCGAATAAATACTTCGGGATTTAATCCCATAGAAATGATAAATCTTTCGTCTCTAAATTCAATGGTATAAATTGGATCTCGATGATATCAAATCGGATCGATATCACGAATAACAATATCTGAGTTATCAAATCGATTCATCGTCGAGAATTAAATAGTATAACATAGTAAGATCTTTTATCCATACCCCCCCCCCAAAAAAATTACTTTCTGATGCAATCAAAAAGTAATTTTCCTAAAACGAAAGAAAGGGGATCCCTTTTAGAAAAAATATTTTTTTTGTTATTTTTATTCCCTTTCACATACGAAATGAATTGATATTTTTTTTTTTTCATTGGATTTGTATCCATCGGGACTGGCGGGGCTCGAACCCGCAGCTTCCGCCTTGACAGGGCGGTGCTCTGACCAATTGAACTACAATCCCAGGAAAAAATCGTATAGCATACATATTCTTACTATTTCAGTCAAACCCTTTCTTTTTCTATTTGAGATTCGAACCCTTGTACTGTAACTGAAAGCGGCGGACTTATTTATCTATCTTAAAATAAATATAATATACGGGCCCGCACTTTAGCGAGATCAACACGGATTGCGCGTAATCCGTTTGTTATTGCCAAATCGATTGAAAAATGAATGAATCAATGAAACAAAAAAAAGAGTCTTTTTTTTTACTTTAACCCTTTCCTTAGACTTTATACTTATGGATACTGTAAGGAATTTAGCAAAATCCGTAATACGGAAAAAACACTCGGGATGTATAAAATTTGGATTCTTCCATATATGAGCACATGGGTCATTTTCAATAACCAATGTGCTCATATATGGAAGAATCCAAATTTTTGGGCCGAGCTGGATTTGAACCAGCGTAGACATATTGCCAACGAATTTACAGTCCGTCCCCATTAACCGCTCGGGCATCGACCCAGGAAGAATCAATTTGAGTCTTTCTTATTTATTGATAATCCCTGATCAATGATCAATT